AACGGTGATTGGATTGATGAGAAAATAGAATTCTGGGTCGCGAACAGTGATTCGATTGATGATGAAGAAAGAGAATTCTTGGTTCAGTTCTCCACCTTAACGACAGAAAAAAGGATTGATCAAATTCTATTGAGTCTGACTCATAGTGATCATTTATCAAAGAATGACTCTGGTTATCAAATGATTGAACAACCGGGATCAATTTCCTTACGATACTTAGTTGACATTCATCAAAAGGATCTAATGAATTATGAGTTCAATAGATCCTGTTTAGCAGAAAGACGGATATTCCTTGCTCATTATCAGACAATCACTTATTCACAAACCTCGTGTGGGGCTAATAGTTTTCATTCCCCATCTCCTCATGGAAAACCCTTTTCGCTCCGCTTAGCCCTATCCCCTTCTAGAGGTATTTTAGTGATAGGTTCTATAGGAACTGGACGATCCTGTTTGGTCAAATACCTAGCGACAAACTCCTATGTTCCTTTCATTACGGTATTTCCGAACAAGTTCCTGGATGACAAGCCTAAAGGTTATCTTATTGATGATATCGATATTGATGATAGTGACGATATCGATATTGATGATAGTGACGATATTGATGATAGTGATGATGACCTTGATATTGATACGGAGCTGCTAACTATGACGAATGTGCTAACTATGTATATGACGCCGAAAATAGACCGATTTGATATCACCCTTCAATTCGAATTAGCAAAAGCAATGTCTCCTTGCATAATATGGATTCCAAACATTCATGATCTGCATGTGAATGAGTCGAATTACTTATCCCTCGGTCTATTAGAGAACTATATCTCCAGGGATTGTGAAAGATGTTCCACTGGAAAGATTCTTGTTATTGCTTCGACTCATATTCCCCAAAAAGTGGATCCCGCTCTAATAGCTCCGAATAAATTAAATACATGCATTAAGATACGAAGGCTTCTTCTTCCACAACAACGAAAGCACTTTTTCATTCTTTCATATACTAGGGGATTTCACTTGGAAAAGAAGATGTTCCATACTAACGGATTCGGGTCCATAACCATGGGTTCCAATGCGCGAGATCTTGTAGCACTTATCAATGAGGCCCTATCAATTAGTATTACACAGAAGAAATCCATTATAGAAACTAATACAATTAGATCAGCTCTTCATAGAAAAACTTGGGATTTTCGATCCCAGATAAGATCGGTTCAGGATCATGGGATCCTTTTCTATCAGATAGGAAGGGCTGTTACACAAAATGTACTTCTAAGTAATTGCCCCATAGATCCTATATCTATCTATATGAAGAAGAAATCATGTAAGGGAGGGGATTCTTATTTGTACAAATGGTACTTCGAACTTGGAACGAGCATGAAGAAATTCACGATACTTCTTTATCTTTTGAGTTGTTCTGCCGGATCGGTCGCTCAAGATCTTTGGTCTTCATCCAGACACGATGAAAAAGATTGGATCACTTCTTATGGATTCGTTGAGAATGATTCTGATCTAGTTCATGGCCTATTACTATTATTACTATTAGAAGTAGAAGGCGCTCTGGCGGGATCCTCACGGACAGAAAAATATTGCAGTCAGTTTGATAATAATCGAGTGACATTACTTCTTCGGTCCGAACCAAGGAATCAGTTAGATATGATGCAAAATGGATCTTGTTCTATCGTTGATCAGAGATTTCTATATGAAAAATACGAATCGGAGTTTGAAGAAGGGGAAGGGGCCCTTGATCCGCAACAGATAGAGGAGGATTTCTTCAATCACATAGTTTGGGCTCCTAGAATATGGCGCCCTTGTGGCAATCTATTTGATTGTATCGAAAGGCCCACGGAATTGGGATTTCCCTATTGGACTGGGTCATTTCGGGGCAAATGGATCATTTATCATAAAGAGGATGAGCTTCAAGAGAATGATTCGGAGTTCTTGCAGAGTGGAACCATGCAGTACCAGACACGAGATAGATCTTCCAAAGAACAAGGCTTTTTTCGAACAAGCCAATTCATTTGGGACCCTGCGGATCCATTCTTTTCCCTATTCAAAGATCAGCCCTCTGTCTCTGTGTTTTCACGTCGAGAATTCTTTGCAGATGAAGAGATGTCAAAGGGGCTTATTGCTTCCCAAACAAATCCTCCTACATCTATATATAAACGCTGGTTCATCAAGAATACGCAAGAAAAGCACTTCGAATTGTTGATTCATCGCCAGAGATGGTTTAGAACCAATAGTTCATTATCTAATGGATCTTTCCGTTCTAATACTCTATCCGAGAGTTATCAGTATTTATCAAATCTGTTCCTATCTAACGGAACGCTATTGGATCAAATGACAAAGACATTGTTGAGAAAGAGATGGCTTTTCCCGGATGAAATGAAACATTTGATTCATGTAACAGGAGAAAGATTCCCCATTCCTTAGCCGTAAAGATATGTGCCCATGAAAAGGGGATGAAGTGGAACAGAATTGGCCGGATGGTAGAGTCGTGGAAACACTTGTTTCT